GGTCCTTATATCTCGTATTAACAATCGAAAGATGGTCGAAAGAAAAAATATCTATTTGATGGGGCTTCTTCCTATACCTATGAATTCCATTGGACCCAGAAATGAGACATTGGAAGAATCTTTTTGGTCTTCCAATAGAAATAGGTTTATTGTTTCGCTCCTGTATCTTCCAAAAGGGAAAAATCTTTCTGAGAGTTGTTTCATGGATCCGCAAGAGAGTACTTGGGTTCTCCCAATAAAAAAAAAGTGTATCATGCCTGAATCTAACCGGGGTTCGCGGTGGTGGAGGAACCGGATCGGAAAAAAGAGGGATTCTAGTTGTCAGATATTTAATGAAACCGTAGCTGGAATTGAGATCTCATTCAAAGAGAAAGATAGCAAATATCTGGAGTTTCTTTTTTTATCCTATACGGATGATCCGATCCGCAAGGACCATGATTGGGAATTGTTTGATCGTCTTTCTCCGAGGAAGAAACGAAACATAATCAACTTGAATTCGGGACAGCTATTCGAAATCTTAGGGAAAGACTTTATTTGTTATCTCATGTCTGCTTTTCGTGAAAAAAGACCAATTCAGGGGGAGAGTTTCTTCAAACAACAAGGAGCTGGGGCAACTATGCAATCCAATGATATTGAGCATGTTTCCCATCTCTTCTCGAGAAACAAGTGGGGTATTTCTTTGCAAAATTTTACTCAATTTCATATGTGGCAATTCCGCCAAGATCTCTTCGTTAGTTGGGGGAAGAATCAGCACGAATCGGATTTTTTGAGGAACGTCTCGAGAGAGAATTGGATTTGGTTAGACAATGTGTGGTTGGTGAACAAGGATCGGTTTTTTAGCAAGGTACGGAATGTATTGTCAAATATTCAATATGATTCCACAAGATCTATTTTCGTTCAAGTAACGGATTCTAGCCAATGGAAAGGATCTTCTTCTGATCAATCCAGAGATCCTTTCGATTTCGTTAGAAATGAGAATTCAGAATATCACACATTGATCGATCAAACAGAGATTCCGCAACTAAAAGAGAGATCGATTCTTTGGGATCCTTCCTTTCTTCAAACGGAACGAACAGAGATAGAATCAGATCGATTCCCGAAATGCCTTTTTGGATCTTCCTCCATGTCCTGGCTATTCACGGAACCTGAGAAGCGGATGAATAATCATCTGCTTCCGGAAGAAATCGAAGAATTTCTTGGGAATCCTACAAGATCAATTCGTTCTTTTTTCTCTGACAGATGGTCAGAACTTCATCTGGGTTCGAATCCTACTGAGAGGTCCACTAGAGATCAGAAATTGTTGAAGAAAAAACAAGATGTTTCTTTTGTCCCTTCCAGGCGAGCGGAAAAGAAAGAAATGGTTGATATATTCAAGATAATTACGTATTTACAAAATACCATCTCAATTCATCCTTCGGAACCATATCACATCCCGGATCTGGTTCCGAAGGATGAACCGGATATGGACAGTTCCAATAAGATTTCATTCTTGAACAAAAATACATTTTTTTATTTCTTTCATCTATTCCATGACCGGAACAAAGGGGGATACGCGTTACGCCACGATTTTTTTGAAAGATTCCCAGAAATGGCGGATCTATTCACTCTATCAATAACCGAGCCGGATCTGGTGTATCATAGGGGATTTTCCTTTTCTATTGATTCCTACGGGTTGGATCAAAAAAAATTATTGAATGAGGTATTCAACTCCAGAGATGAATTGAAAAAGAAATCTTTCTTGGTTCTACCTCCTCTTTTTTATGAGGAGAATGAATCTTTTTCTCGAAGGATCAGAAAAAAATCGGTCCGGATCTACTGCGGGAATGATTTGGAAGATCCCAAACTAAAAACAGCGGTATTTGCTAGCAACAACATAATGGAGGCAGTCAATCAATATAGATTGATCCGAAATCTGACTCAAATCCAATATAGCACCTATGGGTACATAAGAAATGTATCGAATCGATTGAATAGATCCGATCGTAACTTCGAATATGGAATTCAAAGGGATCAAATAGGAAATGATACTCTGAATCATATAACTATAATGAAATATACGATCAACCAACATTTATCGAATTTGAAAAAGAGTCAGAAGAAATGGTTTGATTCTCTTATTTCTCGAACTGAGAGATCCATGAATTGGGATCCTGATGCATATAGATACAAATGGTCCAATGGGAGCAAAAATTTCCAGGAACATTTCGTTTCTGAACAGAAGAATCCTTTTCAAGTAGTGTTCGATCGATTACGTATTAATCAATATTTGATTGATTGGTCCGAGGCTATCGACAAAGAAGATTTTTCTAAGTCACTTCGTTTCTTTTTGTCCAAGTCACTTCTCTTTTTGTCCAAGTCACTTCTCTTTTTGTCCAAGTCACTTCCCTTTTTCTTTGTGAGTATTGGGAATATCCCCATTCATAGGTCCGAGATCCACATCTATGAATTGAAAGGTCCGAATGATCAACTCTGCAATCAGTTGTTAGAATCAATAGGTGTT